GAGGACTTGGTTCATCCGACACGTACACGTCATGGGCATCCCGCCTTTCTATGTTCTATAGACTTGTATGTAACTATTGAGAGTGAAGATATTCTACATAATGTGAATATTCCACCCAAAAGTTTGCTTTTAGTTCAAAACGATCAATATGTAGAATCAGAACAAGTAATTGCTGAGATTCGCGCAGGAATATCCACTTTGAATTTTAAAGAGAAGGTTCGAAAACATATTTATTCTGATTCAGACGGAGAAATGCACTGGAGTACCGATGTCTATCATGCACCCGAATTTACATATGGTAATGTTCATCTATTACCAAAAACAAGTCATTTATGGATATTATTAGGAGGGCCGTGCAGGTCCAGTCTAGTCTACCTTTCGATCCACAAGGATCAGGATCAAATGAATGCGCATTCTCTTTCTGGCAAGCGAAGATATACTTCTAACCTCTCAGTAACCAATGATCAGGCGAGGCAGAAATTGTTTAGTTCGGATTTTTATGGTCAAAAAGAAGATAGGATTCCTGATTATTCAGACCTTAATCGAATCATATGTACTGGTCAGTATAATCTCGTATATTCGCCTATTCTTCACGGGAATTCTGATTTATTGTCAAAAAGGCGAAGAAATAAATTCATCATTCCACTACACTCGATTCAAGAACTCGAGAATGAACTAATGCCCTGTTCAGGTATCTCGATTGAAATCCCCGTAAATGGTATTTTCCGTCGAAATAGTATTCTTGCTTATTTCGATGATCCTCGATACAGAAGAAAGAGTTCGGGCATTATTAAATATGGGACTATAGAAACGCATTCAGTCATCAAAAAAGAGGATTTGATTGAGTATCGAGGAGTCAAGGAATTTAGGCCAAAATACCAAATGAAAGTAGATCGATTTTTTTTCATTCCTGAAGAGGTGCATATCTTGCCCGGATCTTCTTCCATAATGGTACGGAACAATAGTATCGTTGGGGTCGATACACAAATCACCTTAAATCTAAGAAGCCGAGTCGGTGGGTTGGTCCGGGTGGAGAGAAAAAAAAAACGAATTGAACTGAAAATCTTTTCTGGAGATATCCATTTTCCTGGAGAGACGGATAAGATATCCAGACATACCGGCGTTTTGATACCACCAGGAACAGGAAAAAGAAATTCCAAGGAATACAAAAAAGTTAAAAATTGGATCTATGTCCAACGAATTACACCTAGTAAGAAAAGGTTTTTTGTTTTAGTTCGACCTGTCGTCACATATGAAATAACGGACGGTATAAATTTAGGAACCCTTTTTCCACCGGATCCATTGCAGGAAAGGGATAATGTGCAACTTCGAATTGTCAATTATATCCTTTATGGAAATGGCAAACCGATTCGAGGAATTTCTGACACAAGTATTCAATTAGTTCGGACTTGTTTAGTATTGAATTGGAACCAAGACAAAAAAAGTTCTTCTTGCGAAGAAGCCCGTGCTTCTTTTGTTGAAATAAGGACAAATGGTTTGATTCGACATTTCCTAAGAATCAACTTAGTGAAATCCCCTATTTCGTATATCGGAAAAAGGAATGATCCGTCGGGGTCAGGATTGCTCTCTGATAATGGATCAGATTGTACCAATATCAACCCCTTTTCTGCCATTTATTCCTATTCCAAGGCAAAAATTCAACAATCTCTTAACCAACCTCAAGGAACTATTCATACGTTGTTGAATAGAAATAAGGAATGTCAGTCGTTGATAATTTTGTCAGCAGCCAATTGTTCTCGAATGGAGCCATTCAAAGATGTAAAATATCACAGTGTGATAAAAGAATCAATTAAAAAAGATCCCCTAATTCCAATTAGGAATTCATTGGGCCCTTTAGGAACATGCCTTCCAATTGAGAATTTTTATTCATCTTACCATTTAATAACTCATAATCAGATCTTAGTAACTAAATATTTGCAACTTGACAATTTAAAACAGACTTTTCAAGTGATTAAATTAAAATATTATTTAATGGATGAAAATGGAAAAATTTTTAATCCCGATCCATGCCGTAACATTATTTTAAATCCATTCAATTTGAATTGGTCTTTTCTCCATCACAATTATTGTGCAGAGACATCTAAAATAATTAGTCTTGGACAGTTTATTTGTGAAAATGTATGTATAGCCAAAAATGGACCGCCCCTCAAATCGGGTCAAGTTATACTTGTTCAAGTTGACTCGATAGTGATACGATCAGCTAAGCCTTATTTGGCCACCCCCGGAGCAACTGTTCATGGCCATTATGGGGAAACCCTTTACGAAGGAGATACATTAGTTACATTTATATATGAAAAATCGAGATCTGGTGATATAACACAGGGTCTTCCAAAAGTAGAACAGGTCTTAGAAGTGCGTTCGATTGATTCAATATCCATGAATCTAGAAAAGAGGGTTGAGAGTTGGAACAAATGTATACCAAGAATTCTTGGAATTCCTTGGGGATTCTTGATTGGTGCTGAGCTAACTATAGCGCAAA